ATTGGAAGATAAAAAAGACCATTATTATGAATTTTATCCATTATTTGGTCCTTATTAGTGGGTTCAACCTGAATATTTTTATTAATTTTACACAAAAATTTTCTATCTTTATTTTTTTCCATATATATAATATCGCTTTTTCCTAGATAATTCTTGCTAGGAATATTCTTGAGTATGTTAAAAAATTTTTCTTTATTTCTGGTAGAATTTTCTTGGTTCTTATTTGTTTCTAATGATGATCTATAAATATAGGAGTTATTCTTAGTTTCAGAATGAATATATTTATATGATAAAAGATCATATCTATAGTTTTTTTGAAAATTCTCCTCTTTATTTGGTAATAAATACACTGTCGAATTTTGTTTTTTTTTTGAATCAAGTAATTGGTCTTTTTCAGAGGAATACCATTTGTTTAAATCTTTATTTTGAGACGTATGGCATTGATTGATTCTATTTCGCCATTTTGAGGGGATTAATCTAGACGATGTAATCTGAGATAAATCGTATTGATAATGACCTCTTAACCAGTTTTTCCATGGATTCATTCCAGAATTTGGAAGTTTCTTATGTCTTACTTCGAAATGAAATATTCCTTGTCTTCCAAAAAAATCCTTTATTTCAGTCTTAAGAAAAAAAGACGGTCCATTATATTGAAAAATAGATTTTAACTTATTGAAGTTAATAATTTGGGTTTGTGATAATTTTAAAAATACATATTTTTGTGACAAGTAAGATAAATCAAAAAAAATATCTGACTTCCGCTTACTATTTCTAAGATTATCAAAAGCCCTTTTTATAGTCATAGGCGAAATAAAGTCAATTTTATTTTGTTTTGTTTTATTAATCCTTTCTTGATTTGTTTCATTATTGTCAATGTATTTATCATTATCAATAATTTTTTTTTTTGATTTGATAAAAAGTTGTAGAGCGATTCTGCGCATATTAATGATACATAGAAAGATATCTATGTATATTTTTTCAATGAAAAATTGAACTATTAATTCAATATTTTTTATTTTTAATATTTTAAAAATTTTTGGGGATGATTCTGCATTATTCTTTTTCTTTTTTTTGATTCCTGGCGTTACTTTTTTTTTTTTTTTCATTATTTCTATTTCATTTCTGATTGTGTTTCTTCTATCAATCCTATGTTTCATTTGTTTTTCTGCCTGTGAATAATTTGTCCAACCTGTAGATCCAATTTGACTAAGTGATTCATGAATTATCTGATTGCTTATTATGGAACCCTTTTCTGTTTGAGTTTCACTTGATTCATATCTTTCTCTCGATATAAATTCTCTCCGTATAAATAATGGAATTTTCTTGCTGTTTAAAAGTTCTTTTATTATTCGTTTTACAAATAAAAATGCTTTTGCTTCTTTCTTTTTTATTTTTTTTAAAATTCTTCGAACTCTCAAATTTAATTTTCTGATTTCGACTTTATAGTCTATATCTTTTAAAATGGGTTCAAAAAAGGAAGGTGTTTTTCGAGGAGGACCAAAAGGATATTCCGTTTCCGTTCCCAAAACTGTTAAAAAACAAGAATCAAAATCATCTTGTTGCTTTAGATCTCTATCAGAATCATAGAGTCCTAGCTTAGATCTGTGCCAAGGTTTCAAATGAAAAGGATATAGGATTTTTATCTGAAAACCTCCTCTTAACCAATTTTTAGGAAATTTTGTTTTGGAGAATTGAAGACCATTAAAGCTGCATTTTAGATAAATTTCTCTATTCCAATCTTGGAAATCCTCATACCATTCCGGCGATTGCCGTAATAAAATACGGACAATATTCTTAGCTATTATCAATAAGGGTAATTTAATATATCTTCTAAAAATTGATTGAACTAGTAACAGAATACTTCTTGTTTTTTGTGCATGTGGAATGTTCTCCCAGAATTCCATTGTGTCTTTCTGGGTGTTTTTTTTACTTTTGATTTGTTGATCTAAAATTTTGTATTCTGGCTTTTTCCCGAACCAACCTCTAATACTAAAAAAAAGTTTGATTAGGTGGGATATAGGAAAAGGAAAATCTTCCATTTTTTCCAAAAAAAGCGGGGAATGGGGATTTCTTTGAGACAGTCCCCAAATAACAATTTTACGCCTTTGAGTGCGCATAGATCCTTTGATTACAGATCGACGAAAATCTGGTTCTTCCAAATAACTTATAAAACCCAAATCTCTATTAAATTTTCTATAAAGATTATAATTCTTGAAATTAGAGTTCTTAAAAGTTCCTAAAGTTCGTCTCGAACGATTTAAAAAAGCTATACGTTTAAATCTTCTTGTTCGAAGCTGGTGCGACATCCCTTGCATTAGGCCTTGTTCTTTTCGTCGTTTTTTTAAATGTTGGTGCAACTCGTTGATTAATTTGTATGACCATCGAGGGAGTTTTTTACCGATTTCATTTATTCCACTATATTTTTTTTTACCTTTCGGGTTAGTTAGAATTGCGTTCAATGAAAAAATTAACTTATTATTTGAATCAATTTTGGCTTGGT